CAAGACTTGGTTATTTTTTTGTCGTACAAAAAACTTTTAGAATTCCCGGTAGAAAGAGATTTCGCTAATGAAAATGCTTTTCTCGCCGCCCAATACCCCTTTCTTTTCCAAATATTTTTACGAATACGCTTTTTTGACAGAGAAGTACGTTTCTTTGGAACCGCCATTCAAAAATGAAGAGGTTACTCATTCTTTCTAGTTGGATGTGAAAGACATGTATTGTTCGGATTATTCTTTTTATTTTATTCTATTTATTCCCTAGATGAGACTTCCTTGATAACATACAATAGAGATACGCGTGCCTCGCATAGAATATTCCTAGGTAAAAAATGGGATAGGTTCTTTTTTATGGGAACCTTTTTTACAACATACAATATCCGAAGAAAGAAGAATTCGTACTGATTGGTACCTTTCTCTCCGAACCCTCATTCGAATCTATATCGTAAGAGAGGTTTTCGAATTCCCCCTAAATACTTAGTTCCACTATAGCTCGTCCGGGGCCGCCGAGGAGCTATCCCTGCCCTGATTCTCGGAGCGGTTCTCCTGAAGGCGCGCTGGGGACTGTGGAGCCGCAGGGCGATCGATCTCCCCTTGGCTCAACTTAAACCACCGAGGTTGCTTTTTGCCGCTTAATTCTGGATCGTTTTTAATAGCAATATATTTCTCGGGCCTTTTCCATTAAAATAAAAGGTCCCATTTTTTGGTTGCTAACAAAAGCTCTTGTTTTATAACGGCAAGCTCCAACTCTAATGAATGCAAGTCTTCTCTCAGAGAGTCCGCACAGGCATCCATTTGTTTTCTGAGCTCGATTCGATTCTGGGAATCGATCACCCCAGATTCCTTTTCATACTCCTCCTGGGCATCTCGCCTGCGCCAATTCTTCGAACTGTTGTAGCCGGCGAATTCTGTTTCGGATCTTTTCCCTGATTTTGGCAGCGAGCTCCGCTTTTTCTCTTAGGTCGAGAAATATAGGCAAAAGATCACTCTCATAGCTCTGTATCCGCGCAACAAGATCACCAATGTCACTGTGAGGGTCCGTTTCACTAGTACTAGGCCCTTCCCTTTGAGTGGCAGTTGCATTAGTACTAGGAGCAAGATCCGCTGCCGCCAGATCGATGGCCGAAAGCTCACTTTCATCGGGAGCTAGCAAGTCAGCAATCTGAGGAGAAGGTTCATGGGAAGTTTCGCTAGGATTGGGCACGACCTCCGCGCCACTGGACTCGGAAGTCTCGCTTGGATGAGGCCTCACCTCAGAGGTTGGCGGACTTGGGGCTTGCGTGGGCAGTGAAGCCCACACGCCCAGCATACAAAACCTAGCAGAACGCTTAGAATCCCTAGCCGAAGCCGGGGCCCGAAGTGTTGTGTTGTCTTATCCCACAACTGGGATAAGACTTTGTTGACGAATTTCCTCAGTAATTTTATCATAGTGTTCCTCCCGTAGAAAAAGATTTTCTAGTATGTTTTTATATTAGACTCAATTTTTGCATATTGTCAAGAAATATTCTCAATCTCTGGGATTTTCTCCTGGATTCTTTCATTCAAAAAATGCAAAAATCAATCGATTTTGTACCGATCCGTTAAGGATCAAGTATTCTCAGAGTTTTACATTGACATGCTGCTTTTTCCACTCACCCCCTTTCAGGCGGAGATTCAGAATGACTTATAGCTTCCTTGTTCGTAGACAAAGCGGATTCGGAATTGTCTTTCATTCCAAGGCAGAACTTGTATCCATCTCGAACGACGTACTTCCACCACGTAAAGGTGACAATCGACCGAATAAAATGAATTGGATCGTGGATAAATAGATCTATTTATCCACGATCCAATTGTATTTGGGTTTTACAACATTGTCAAAAGCCAAAACAACAGAAAGAAAGACTAAGTAGGCCGGTTCTCCGCTTTACTTGAGGATTGCCCGGGAGCTTTCGTCCTGACCCGAATCTCCAGGCGCGGGCAGCGGCTCGCTTGAACTGGAGGGTTGCACCTGTGGGGCTTGGAGCCGGATCGCACTTTGGCTCAACGGAACCCCCATCCCCCCTTGGATCAACTTAAAGCCCCGAGGTTGCTGTAGCTGTAATTCGTGCTGATTTTGAATAGCCGAATATTTTCGGCACTTTTCCATTAAGGCATCTCTTTTCTTCGTTATTAGGGCCAGCCTTTGGTTTATAAGGGCACGAGTTAACTCTAACGAATGCAAGTCTTCTCTCAGAGAGTCCCCCCAGGCATCCAATTCTTTTCCACGCTTAATTCGTTTTCTGCGATTCTTTTTTCGCACAGAATCGCTCACCCCAGATTCCTTCTCGAGCTCCTCTTGGCCGTCCACATCACGCCCCCGCGCGAATTCTTCGCAGTCGTGTATCCGGCGAGTAATGGTTTGGATCTCTTTACTGATTTCGATAGAGAGCTCTGTTTTTTCCCTCATTTCGAGACATATGGGCCGAAGATCACTCTGCCAGCGATCTAGCAGCTGAGTAATTTCAGTCTGTTCAGTTTCCTGGTTTGGATGAGGCCTCATTTCATAGGCCGAGGTTGGGGCACTCGGCGGCTTCGGTGGTCGATGAAGCCGTGATGCCCCCCAATAGATAAAAATAACCATAACGGAAATCACTCCTATCCGAATACGAGTAACTAAAAAGGAAAAACTTTTACAGAACACCCTTTTGAAAAAAAAGTGCCACATTTTATTTCCTCCTTAACTTACGTTTTTTCACTATCAAACAAAATCGCATAAAATCAATCAATCGATGATCCGTTAAGGATTAAGTATTCTCTCCAATATTCGTCTATGAGGATTCGAAAATGAAATCTCTTTTCTTTCTAAAAAAAAAAAGAGATTTCAGCTAGTTTTCTATAAATAGAATATGGGATTGTATGGGATCAATCTAATCGTAAATAGGTATGAATAGAGCAAGAAAGGGGGAATAAGCAAGAAAAAATGACACAATACTCACATAGGATGGCCCCCTTTTACCTACCTTTTTCATTCATTTTAGTTCGTTTAATTAACCCGAAGTTCCTTAAATACCCCTTTCTTTGAAATATCATGAACAATTCCTGTGGGTTGAGCACCCCTTTCAAGGAAATATAGAATAGCAGGAACATTTGAATAGGTTTGATTCTTTATCGGATCATAAAAACCCACTTTCCCGAGATCTCTTCCTTCTCTTCGGGATCGAACATCAATTGCAACGATTCGATAGATGGCTCATTGGGATAGATATAGATGAACAATGCCCCCCCCTAGAAACGTATAGGAGGTTTTCTCCTCGTACGGCTCGAGAAAGAATGATTTGAATTATATAGTTCCAAATAGATCTATCAAATTCTCAAATTCATTACTATGCTTTGATTCCTTTTTTTCTTCCGTCCCGAAAAAGAAAAGAAAAATCATTCGTACTCATAACTCAAGTTGTCTAATTCTCAAAGAGCTAAAAGGAAAATCCTTAGACGTAGTCATTTCATTTATTGAGCTGTCTCTAACCCCTTTTGTTTGTCTCGTCTAGAATCCCTTTTTTTTTGATTCCAGGTTCCAATGGTTGAGACAATTAAAAATGGTGTTTTCTTGTTCCGGGATCCTTTATCTTTGCTTTGAATCATTGGGTTTAGACATTACTTCGGTGATCTTTAATCGTTTCAAAATGGCAGCAACGTACCTTTTGCGATTTCTTTCTAGCGAAGAATCATACGAACGGTTGATTCCCGTGTGATAGACTTGTGATCGAAATAGTTTTCTCAATTCCAACAAAAGTTTCAAGGAAATTTTGTTGAATTTGGATGTTTTCGATTTCTATATTGAAGATATACTTACGAAGTTGTTCCAACTTATTGATTGACACTAACCCTAGACCCTTGTCCCTGAGAAATGCATAAATACTTTACTTTCTGCTCGAGCTCCATCAGGTGCTATTTACAACCCAGCAAAAAGGGGTTGGTCTAGTGGAACAGAACAAACTATGTCGAGCCAAGAGCATCTTTAGTCCTATATAAAATGGTGGATGTAAGAGTCCACAGACGATCATGTCCTTCAAGTCGCACGTTGCTTTCTACCATATCGTTTTAAACGAAGTTTTACCATAACATCCCTCTTGTTTGAAACCCGTATGGAATTGATTCAATATGGAATCATGAATAGTCATTGGCTCAATCGGTCCATAGCAATCTATACTTGAGACTTTCTTTTTCTATATGCACGGGTAAGCATTTATCTGGCTGGAGAAGTCTTAGGATTCAATTGAATTAGTGAATTCACATCATATTTGATTGTATGAATGAAACAATTTAGAAAGAAGACGAAGAAACAAGTTCTTCGGAAATCTACATCTTTAACAGATTACAGATTGTTGAAGATAATCAATCATAAAAGATCCAATTCTTTCTCGAACAATGAAACTAAAAACAACGAAACAAAAGAAAAAAAAAGAAGGATCTTTCATTAGATTCCCAAAAGGGGAATAGAATGAATCTAAGCCATTAACCAAAGAAATAAGTTCAATGAGCTGGGCGGAAGTTACTCGATAGAAGAAATTCACCAATCTCACATTTCTTCGAGTACCAGGGATTCAGAAAGAATCATGAAAAATGTTTCATTTAAAAAATTTCCTACTTCGATATCATTATATTATCATTTTTTTTTATCAAGTTTTCCAGTAAAGGCCTAATTAATTGGATCTCGAAATCAACAAGTTGTCACAATCATAAGGAGTAGCTAAAAATTCTTATTTTACTAGATATCTTAAAGTAAAAATAAAAATTTTGGATCATCATACCAGAAATCTATGTTTCTTTTCCAATGGAATCATCACTGATTTCAACCAGATAGATAGATTGAGAAACAAATCCAATTCATTTCTGTTTTTCGTGTGAGAATAGAAAAGACTCATGTAAGGTTGAGGTCGTTATTTTTGGATCGGATTGAGAAAATAGGAATCGTAAGACTATGATTTTTCTGTATTCATCAGATAAACCGAAGAATTGTGACTGGAAGTCATCGCACAGCTTTTTCGCAAAAATCAAAACACGATGGTCACTGACAGAGAACAAGAACAATCTAGATAGATCTAGGGATGGGTTAATTTTCGAATATTTTGTTCAAAGTCAGGAATCTTTCCATCCATTCCATAAAATAAAGTGAATAGAATGGCTGAACCCCCCTGCCTCAATCACTCCATTGATTTACAATTAATCATTAGTAATCATTCGAACCAGATACGAAAAAAAAGGGAGGTTCAAAGATGTTACATATTGAACTTGCTTGTTGCTTGCTAATAAGTTAATAAGATCCGGAAGACAGACACAGATATTGAAATGGATACCCTTCATTACAAATTCCTATCTACTAAAGCATTTTACGGGGGTCATGAGTCATAAATCAAAAGAGATTCTCTTGCGAGATACTAGACTTTACTTGTCTAAGCGCAAAGCCTGCGGCATTCATTGTTCCTATTTTTTTTATCACAACACACCGTAATCCTAGGGGTGGAATTCCAATTTCATTAGTACCAAGAACTCCCCCCTGTTTAGAATTCAGGATCCGCAGAGAATTCGGAATTGGACTACTTACTTTAGAGAAAGGGATTTGAGAGGCTTTCTTTCACATTTACATTCAGAATGTATCATTGAGAATTCAAAGAGACTCGAGTCTAGAAATCTGGAATCCTACAATAAATAGAATATGGGATTGTATGGGATGAAGGAAGTCTCATCGTAAATAGAATTAGAATCAAAGAAGAATCCGAACTCGCATTCGAATTCCCCCTAAATACCTAGTTCCACTATAGATGATTCTCGTCCGGGATTGCCGGGGAGTTCTCGCTGCCCCGCAGCGATTGATTCTCGGAGCGGGCCTCCTGAAGGCGCGCTGGGAACTGTGGATCCGCAGGGCGATCGATCGACCTTTGGCTCAACTTAAGCCCCCGACGTTGTCTTTTCCCGCGTAGTTGTTGAGCATCTCGAATAGCAAGATGTTGTCGGGCCTTTTCCATTAACTGGTCCCATTTTTTGGTTACTACCGAAAGATCTTGTTCTATAACGGCAAGCCACAACTTGAATTCATTCAAGTTCTCTCTCAAAGAGGCATCAGAGGCATCCATTTCTTTTCTGCGCTTGATTCTTTCTCTGCGATTCCGTTTTCTCACGGAATCGCTCGTCCCGGCTTCCTTCTCGAGCTCCTCTTGGCGGTCATCATCTCGTCCCTTCGCCAATTCTTCTCCCTGTTGTAGCAGGCAGGTCCGTGATTTTTTGGATCTCTGACCTGATTACGGATCTTTGTTCGGTTTTCGCTCTCATTTCGAGACCTATTGCCCGAAGATCGCTATCATAGCGATCTATCCGCTCATCAAGATCACTATCAATATCACTAATGTCACTTCCACTTTCAGTGGAAGTGTCATTCCGCCTCCCGAGCTCCAAAATGTGATTGGCCGAAAGCTCACTTTCATCGGGAGCTATCAACTCAGCAATCTGAGGAATGGAACGTTCATGGGAAGTTTCGCTAGGATTCGGCATGACCTCCGCGCCACTGGCATCGGAAGTCTCGTTTGGATGAGGCCGCACCTCCGCGCTTGGCGGACTTGGGGGCTTGCGTGGGCAGTGAAGACCACACGCCCAGCATACAAAACCGAGCACAACGCTTAGTATCCCTAGCCCAAACTGGGGTCCCCAGTTTTTGGTTGCTTTATCCCTGTCCAACTCCCCTAGATCATCCCCAATATAAGAACTCATAGGTTGGTGGACCAATACCCTATATCCCATTTTATTTGGTTTTTACAAAAGAGTGAGAACAAGAAAGACTAAGTAGGCCGGTTTTCTTAGTTGAGGATCGCTGGGGGGCTTTCGTCCTGACCCGAGTCTCGAAGCGCGGGCAGCGGCTCGCTTGAACCGGAGGGTTCGCCTTTTGGAGCTTGGAGCCTGAGCGCCCTTTGGCTCAACGGAACCCCCCTATATGCGAAGTTCCCGTTGAGGCGAATAGCTTTCCGGATAGCTTTCGTCTCTGCCCTCTCGGCTGCCTCCGCCTTTTGCTCGTGTAAGTGCTGAAGCTCGACTACCTTTTGGCTTCTTTGATCTTGTAAGCGATCAATTTCCGCCCTTAAAAGCGCAATGGATTGGGTGAATCGGTTCCAGACAGGTTCTGCTCCCGACGTGAACCTCACCAGCCTTTCAATGCCACCCATAATGCGAGGGGGTGGTGTTTCCCCTGTTTTTAGGATTTCATAGTACTCACAATAGAGTTTCCTTATGTTAAAGTCTGCATGTTGTAGCCTATTGACATAGGTCGAGAATGATTCCGTTTTTTCGTCCAATTCGGCAGTCCTCGATCTGATTTCCAGATCGATCTCCGAAAGTTTCGGTTCCCCTCGCTCGACCAGGCTACCGAGCTCCACCATCTCCAAAATGTGACTGGACGAAATCTCATCGGGAGCTATCAAGTCCGCAATCTGAGCAGAAGTTTCCTGGGAAGTTTCGCCAGGATTGGTCACGCCCTCCGCGCCACTGGCATCGGAAGTCTCGCTTGGATGAGGCCTCATTTCACAGGTATAGGTCCGGCGTGGTGGGTCACTCGGCGGCTTCGGTGGTCGATGAAGCCGTGATGCACCCCAATAGAAAACCCCAATGACAACGGAAATCACTCCTATCCGAATACGAGGCACTAAAAAGTTATAGATTTTATCCCACAACGGGTATAAGACTTTGTTCAGAACTTTCCTCAACCTCAAGAATTTCATAAAAATACCTCTCTCTCATTTTAGATTGAAATACCCATTGGGCAGTCTTTTTTTTTAAGACTATTATTATTATACTGAAATTTGTTCCACTTGTCAAGCAATTTTAGACTTTCTGAGATTTTCGACTGTTTTTTTATTCAAAAAATGAAAATAAGCAAACGATCGATATCGATTGTGTACCGATCCGTTAAGGATCAAGTATTCTCAGAGTTTTACAGAGACATCCTGCTTTTTCCATTCACCTCTTTCCCGCCCTCGATCGAATCTATATGTACCTAAAAAATCTTTAAAATTCAATACACCGCGTCATGACTCCAAGAGTAAAAAGAGAGTCCTATAACTAAAACTGAGAAATCGAATCAACGAGAAATCGAAAATCAAAAGAGAAATTCGATGGATTCGATTTCAATTGAAAAAGGATATATCATTCTATTTGAGATTTCTTGTTCTTGTTATAGAATATTCATTAGAAATTAGATTCGTATTCTATTCTTTCTTCTTTCTATATGCTATAGGATTTCTGAATAGCGAAGATCCTGGCAGTTTGCGAAATTCCTATGCAAAATTTCTGTTATGTGAGCCTGCTTAGCTCAGCGGTTAGAGCATCGCATTTGTAATGCGATGGTCATCGGTTCGATTCCGATAGCCGGCTTTTTTCTTTGTTCGATTTTCTACTTTGAATCCATGAATGTCTCCTTGACACCAAGGAATGTAATATTGAAAAGACTTCTTTACCGTCTTTCAAAAAGTCACTGATCTAGGATGTCGTAAGAACTTCCAATTTTTATTTTATGGATCCTGTGATTGTAATTTCCGCTATCCCCCTTCGCCCGAGTCAGTCACAAAGAAAGAACTCTCTTTTGTGGGAATCGATTAGCGCTATCGCTGCGGAGCCTCGTCCGGGGCCTCTGGGGAGTTCTCGCTGCCCCGCAGCGATTGATTCTTGGAGCGGTTCTCCTAAAGGCGCGCTGGGGACTGTGGAGCCGCAGGGCGATCGATCGACCTTTGGCTCAATCTAGCCCCTGGAAGTTGCTTACTGCTGCGGAGGGGCTCATTTCGAATAGCAGGATCTTGGCGGGCCCGGGCCGCCTCGACTAACTGGCACTTTCGTTCCTCTAAGAGGGAAAGATCCTTGGTTAAGACGGAAATCGATTCGCCTAATTCCCTTGCGGTATTGGCCTCTAGGTTTAGCCATGAATTATGGTAGTCGAGATCACTCGAATCCTCGCCCTGACCCTCCTCGAACCGGATCATTTCTCCGCGTAACAGGCGATTTCCTTCCTTTACCCGGCGAATTGCTTCTCTTAATAGTAATCCTGCTCCTACCAATTGGTCCTTTTTTCTGGCTATTTCCAGTTCCACCTCCGCAAGTTCCCGAGCAACAGTCCGAACACTAATAATATTGCCAACACGAACAATTGCTGCGGATGGCCGCAGATTCGAAAAAGCTCTGGCGAAAACGACCCCCCAGAATAGTATCGCGCTCAAGCAACCCCACCATACAATACCCACCGTCCCTCTCAGAAACTGAGAGAATAATTTGTTTAACATCGATGTTTTGTATTTTTCGATAGAAACCCTATAGCAGAAAATAAAGAATACACGGACTCGAGCCGCTAGTCGAAAAACCAATGTGAACATCAAAATCACCTCCCTTGTGTTTTGTTTTTTTATTTAAACCTATAGAATAAAACAGTCCTGAGAATTCCCCCTAAATACTTACACTTCTGTTTCGTTTCTTCCTATTCCTCAATCGCATACTATTTCTATTATATATCTAATATAATTTCTATTCTAAATCGAACCCGTTACTTTTGTTTTTTATTGAAAACTGCGAAACCGTTTCGATTAAAATGAAAATTTCGGATTTTTTTTAGAGTTTTGTTATAGTATAACATATTTAGAATTTTTTAAAGGGCACGCCCCGAGATAGTTTTATCTCATGCCATCTAAAAATTTTAATCTTTCAATTCTATGCGCAGTGACAGTTAGTGAAGTGATAGGTATCGTAGAGTTTCCTAGAAGCCTAGGCTGCTTAATCCACTCAATCAGAATTAGTGAATTCTCCCGAATAAACTAATACCAAGGTCTTCTTTTGATTGGGTCGAGTTATTGATGGATCCTATGACCCATATCAGAATCAAGTACGAGAATTCTTTTTACTTGCTCTATGAATAGAAATTCTTCTAATAATGAAATTAATGGAATGATTGAAAATGGAAAATTCTATTTGAGTTCTTTCCTATTTTGATTTTTTTATTTGATTGTTCCTTCCGAAA